CAAACTGGCTGCAATCTTTTTCTGTCCGTGAGGATCCCACCAGAGCGCCTTCTACTTCTAATAGGCCATGAACTAGATCAGAATCATTCTCAACGAAGCTATAAGGATCAGAAGTGATCCTATTTTTTTCATCAGGTCCGGGTGAAGACCAAAGATCTTGAGCGACCGATCCGGCAGAACAACTCAAAAGATAAAGAAGTATCGTTAATTTCTTCATGCTCGTTCCAAGTTCGAAGTACCATTTGTACAAATCCCCTTCCTTACATGATTTCTTCTTCATATAGATAGATATAGGATCTATGGGGCAATTACTTAGAAGTACATTTTGTGCAACAGCCCTTCCTATCTGATAGAAAAGGATCTCACGATTCTGAACCAATCTTACCTGGGATCGAAAATCCCGAGTTTGTCTATGAAGAGCTGATCTAATTGTATTAGTTTCTATAATTGATTTCTTCTGTGTAATACTAATGGATAGGGCCCCATTGAGAAGTGCTACAAGATCTCGTGCATTGGAACCCGCGGTTATGGACCCGAATCCGTTAGTATGGAACATTTTCTTTTCCAAGTGAAATCCCCTAGTATATGAAAGAATGAAAAAGTGCTTTCGTTGTTGTGGAATAAGAAGCCCTCGTATCTTAATGCATGTATTTAATCTATCCGGAGCTATTAGAGCGGGATCCACTTTTTGGGGAATATGAGTCGAAGCAATAACAAGAAGATTTCTAGTGGAAGAGCTGTCACAATCCCCGGAGAGATAGTGCTCTAATAGACCGAGGGAGAAGGGATTCGAATCCGACTCATTCACATACAGATCGTGAATGTTTGGAATCCATAGTATGCAAGGAGACATTGCTTTTGCTAATTCGAATTGAAGGGCGATATCAAATCGTTCTATGTCCGGCGTCATACACGTAGTTAGCACACTCGTCATAGTTAGCAGCTCCGTATCAATATCAGGGTCATTGTCGTCACTATCATCGATATTGATGAGATTGGTGAAATCGCCAAACTCATCAATATCGAAATCTTCATCGTTAAGAAGAGAATCTTTAGACTTCTTAAACTTGTCATCCGGGTTTGGAAATACCGTAATGAAAGGAACATAGGAGTTTGTCGCTAGGTATTTGACCAAATAGGATCGTCCAGTTCCTATAGAACCTATCACTAAAATACTCCTAGAAGGGGATAGGGCTAAGCCTAAGCGGAGCGAAAAGGGTTTTCCATGAGAAGATGGGAAATGAAAACTATTAGCCCCGCGCGGGGTTTGTGAATAAGTGATTGTCTGATAATGAGCAAGAAATATCCGTCTTTCTGCTAAACAGGATCTATTGAACTCATAATTCATTAGATACTTTTGATGAATGTCAACTAAGTATCGTAAGTAAATTGATCCCGGTTGTTCAATCATTTGATAACCAGAGTCATTCTTTGATAAAGATAAATGATCACTATGAGTCAGACTCAATAGAATTTGATCAATCCTTTTTTCTGTCGTTAAGGTGGAGAACTGAACCAATAATTTTCTTTCTTCATCATCAATCAAATTATTGTGCGCGACCCAGGATTCTATTCTATCATCAATCCAATCACCGTTCACCTTTTTTCTTTTTCTTATGAATGAATAGATCTCTTTACTTGTACGACTTAGATGTCTCGTATTTATTGAAAAAGTGATTCGATTGATGGGATTTGGTATGATACTTATGAGATCGATGAGGATGAGATTGATATTCAAATATTTCTTCAACGAACGTATTAATTTGACCCCGGGACCATCACCCAATAGCATGTTGTCACCAGAAGCAGAACCCCGTATTTCTTCCAGATAATCTCCTAATTGTTCCAGAACAACTAGAAAGTTTAACCAGAAAGAATTCGATGTAGGATACCTATCCAGAAGTTTTCGCAACTCAATTATGTATGATGGAATCATCAAAGACTTGATCTTTTCTAAGTCTATCTGTAACTCAATAGAGGCTCGGGAAACAAAGAGAAGATGTATACGAACGAGATATCCAGCAACAAGAAGAAGGAAAAGGATTGAATAGAGGAACTCCCATTTTTCTATCAGATGTGTCCATAGAACGGGTGACTCATTATTTGGATGAATCATTTCTTCGGACAGAGAAAGATTCCGTAAACGTAAACACTCACTCGAAATCTCACTCGAAATCTCACTTATCAGAGTCCCTTGTGTTATCAGAGCCCATTGTGTTCTCAGAGTCCATTTTGTTCTCAGAGTCCATTGTGAAAGAATCTGCGGAGTAATTGGCCATGATATATCTGATCCACGCATAATATCATGAAAAAAGGATACAAATTTTTTCCTGCTACTTCGTAATTTTCGTAATTTTTTACGTAATTTTTTCCTGCTACTGCTACTTAGTATCGACAATAATTTTTTACGTAATTTTTTCCTGCTACTGCTACTTAGTATCGACAATGGGTCTGAAAGAGTATCTAAAAGGGTGAAATTTAGATATTTGCACCCTGTCGA